GATGTTGATCGTAAATAATAAGACTGTTTACGAAGAAACAGGAATAAATATTCGCATTCATATACATATGAATTATATAGGAACCAAAGGAATCTTTTCTTTCTTTTTGAGAAGTCGTAAATAAATTTCTTTGAAGTAATGAGACTATTCAAATTATGATATTCGTGAAAAATAAATCGCAATAAATGCAAAGAAGGAACATCCTTGATCCAGCATTGAAGTATTTGAACCAAGATTTCCAGATGTATGGGATGAGGTATTAGTAGATCTGACACATAATTCAGATGTAAAAATTTGTCCTCTAAAAAGGGAAATATTGAATGAATGGATCGTAAATTCTGATATTTTGGTATTTTTTTTTCTTCAGGAGAAGATACTAATTGCGACGAGAATGGAATTTCCAGAATGACTCCAAAACCTTCTGATACCATTTGAGAAGAAAAATGAGAAGAAACAAAATTCTTGTGCCCAAAAAATTCTTTTTTGTTAGAATCATTAAAGGAAGAAATCAAAAAATTCTGTTGATACATTCGAGTAATTAAACGTTTCACAAGTACGAAACTAGATTTATTATCATAACCAATAATTTCCACGGGTTCGTCAAAAATTAAACTATTGAAGTTATGATCATGAGCAAGTGAGTAAATATACTCCTGAAAGAGTAGCGGATATAGGAAGTTTTGTTGACGAAATCCATATTTTTTTAGTTTAAATATACTGAAAATTCTGCCATTTACGTACATTTCTACTGATGAAACCAAAAAAGGGAGTCACTTATTGTGTTATTGTTATAAAATGATACATAGTGCAATATGGTCAGAACGGCGTATGTGTATATTATACGTAGTATATTCTTTTGATTTATCTTTCATACTATATAATAAATATTATTAATATTATATTTTATATTTTAATATTATATTTATATTAATAATATATAAATATAATTATTATAATTATATAAAATATAATTAATATAATTAATTAGTATAAGTAATACCATATACTAATTATATATACTTATACTACTAGTGTTTATATTGATTGTAATGTAAATCACGTAATGGTAAAAAGATTATATAAATTTATATAAATTATATGTAAAAGTAAGAACAAATAAAGAATATATACCCCGGAGACAGAGAGCCCAATCAACAGATCCTTTTTCTTTCCCTTTCTATCCAATCGGGTTTCCTTGTTAATATAACTAGAATAACAATAAAAGAAATAAATAAAATGTAAAATAACAAGAAAAATAAGGAAAAAAGGGTCAAATCTTTTATTTTCGCAACCCGATCGCTCTTTTGACTTTGGAATAAATTATTTTTAAATTTTTTATCAGTATACTATTTCTTATACACATCCGTCTACAATTTTAAATAAAGAATAATTAGGATTCAGGAAAAAAAGAATCAATGGTCCACTCTCAATTAACAAGAGAACCTTTTCCCACATCAGGCACTAATCTATTTTTAACGTCTAATTAGATCGGGTCTTCATTCAAATTAAGAAGATAAGCTCGTTACTTTTTCGTCTTACTCGAATTGGAGCCATAAGGCTCTATCCATTTATTCACTAGACCCAACTATAAAATATACCTAATACTTTACTGAAACTGAACTTAATAATTTTGCTATTGTTATAACAATAACAAAATTATTATGCTATATTATAAACATTCAGTTTTTTTATATGATTTTGTTATTTATTGAAATTATATTTCATATTTAACGACATGCTTTTTTTTCCATTCATTACCTTTCAGGATCAGTCGCGTTCTTATAAACTCTACCAATAGTCTGGACGAATTCCTTCCTTCATCCAAATGTGTAAAAGATCATAGTCGCACTTAAAAGCCGAGTACTCTACCGTTGAGTTAGCAACCCAGATCTATATGATCTTTAGATATGATCAAAATAAAAAAAAATCAATAGAATTGAACTGCACGACTACATCAAAACATGGAACTAGCAAGAAAACAAATCTAAACAACAAAATATCAAGAAGATCCGGTTCAAAAAACAAGAGATTAAAATTGGAAAATTGACAAACACAAAAATTTTATTGTATATATTGTATACAATAAAGAAGAGTAAATCCAGCAAACCCATACATTTTACTAAAATTAAGTAAAATGCTAATAGGGAGTGGAGATAAAAAGACCTATTTATTTACAAAATAAATATATCTGTTCGATACGCCATTGTCAATATGAATAGACTTAAAAAAAATTTAATATATTTAAATATATTATTGTGTTGGATTAGCACAACATATAAATAAGAGATTTGAGTGGAAAAAATAAGGAATTAGATTTAAGGTAGAGATAAAAAAAATATCGGGTTTACTTAATCAAAAAAGAAATACTAAATACTAAAGTACAAGAATAAATATTACCCCCCCCCTCGCGGGGGGTTCCAACAACAATAAAAAGTCAAAAAATAAAAATAAGTAAGAATAAGATAAGTATGGATAGAACAAGAAAAGAACAAACTTTTAATAAAGAATTAAACAAGGATAGGTACTAGCTTTTTCTATTCATGACTTTTATTCTGATCAAAATAAACTCTAAATTTTTTCTTTAAAAAGTTCCGCCCTCCTTAAAATATTATGAACAGTTCCTGTGGGTTGAGCACCCTTTTCAAGGAAATATAGAATAGCAGGAACATTTGAATAAGTTTGATTATTTATCGGATCATAAAAACCCACTTTTCTAAGATCTCTTCCTTCTCTTCGGGATCGAACATCAATTGCAACGATTCGATAGATGGCTCATTGGGATAGATGTAAATAAACCCCCCCTGTAGAAACGTATATGAGGTTTTATCCTCATACGGCTCAAGAAAAGATGATTCTAATTTTCATATTATTAATTATTATTTTTTTTATTTATTCTAATTATATTTTTTATAATAAATTAGAATATTTAGAATATATAAAATATATAATATATATTGTAAGTATAATGTAAATAATAGAATAAGAATATATAATAGAAATAGCAAGACACATATATAATTTCTCTAATTTGAGTCTTTTTTTATCTATTTTCTTTATGGAAAAAATAAATCTCATTCGTACTCCTAACTCAAGTTGGGTAGTTTTGAAAGAGTTCGAAAGGAAATTCTTATAATTTATTGAGCTGTCTCTAACCTCTTTTTTTGTCTACTCTAGGATCTATTTTTTTTTTACTCATTATGATCCAATTGTTGAGACAAGTGAAAATAGTGTTTCCTTGTTCCGGAATTCGTTGTCTTTGTTTTACAATTTGTGAAATCTTTGGGTTTAGACATTACTTTGGTGATCCTTACTCCTTTTCAAAAAGGCAGCAACATACCTTTTCTTCTTTATATGTAAAAAAAACAATCTTACAAAAGATTGATTCCTTTGTGATACACTTTTGATCAAAACAGTTTTAAAATTTAACTCTCCATTTATATATTATATTGATGACCTATTTACAAAGTTGGTCTAACTTTTTGATTGTCACTAACCCTAGATTTTTCTCCCGATAAATGAATCAATCATTTTTGCTCGAGCTCCACCATATGCTATACCATTAGTCTTTTTATTTACCAACACAAGACAAATGAAATTTGGTTCCTAGCAAAACAAACTATGTCGAGACAAGAGCATCTTCATTCCTATAGAAAATGGTGGATGGAAGAATCCACAGTCAATCATGTCCTTCAAGTCGCACGTTGCTTTCTACCACATCGTTTCAAACGAAGTTTTACCATAACATACTTCTCCTTTGATTTTCATTTTGAACCGTATGCAATTGATTCAATATAGAATCATGAATAGTCATTGGCTGAACCGATATATAATAATTCATACTTATACATCCATAGATAGATAGATAGATAAGTTTTTGTATGAAAAGGGTTTCACTTAAATTAAACCCATATTTTATCATATGACCATATGAATAAAATTCATATGAAAAAAAAAAAGAAGTTTGCTTAAAGCCCATTTACATCTTCAACGTATCTTTCGGGATTGTCCATCATAAGGGAAGGGATCCCTCTTAAAAAATAAATAAATTAAAAAACTAAAAAAAAACCTTTGACTTTACTTTCATTCAAATGAAAAATAAATCAATCACCATGAATGGCTAAAGATTTTTAACTACTTGAACTAATTATAAAAATTTTAACTATAAATTTTAACTATATACTAAACTAAATATTTCATTTCAATATTCAATAAAAAAATATTAATTTTTTTTTCTAATATTCTAATTAGATTATGATTTTATTGAATTATGATATTATTTATGATTAATTATGTTATTATTTACTTATGATTTACCATCTCCGGTTGAATATTATTTTCATTTTAAACAGGAGGATAGGTTAAGAATAAAGTTTCTTTGTTTTTATTATTATGGATTATAATGAGTATCGCATAAGGTAAGATGAAAGAGAAAAAAAAGAGTCTGATCTTTTCGTATACATATCATATAAAAAAAATCGTTAATGAAAGTCATTATGAATATTTAAGAATCAAATACCTTTTCAACAAAGGTTCAATATAGAACACAATAAAATAACAAACAATATATAATCAATAATCATGATATATCATATATGCATCAGCCTTGTTCATTTTATACAAAAAAAATTGTTTGACTTCTGCTTTCTATAAATTCCATAAAATCAAGTAAATGGAATGCGGAAACAGAATTAGTATAGACCTTTTAGCTTTTAGGCTTTGATAAAAAAAAAATGGGTAGGCCTTTCTTTCACACTTTCACATTTGTATTTAGAATGCATGATGTTAAAATTCCCATCTCATGTATATGGGACACAAAGTTTCCATAAAAAAACTCACTTCATATTGAAGTGAGTAATACGAGCATACCCTGAGTGTAAATAAAATGATACACTTTTATTTTTTTTTAATGAAAAGAAAGATGTGATTCTAAGAATCATTCTTAGATTTCAGAATAAGAGATTGGATCACATTGTATCCAACATTAAACGGAAAAATTTTTAATTCCTTAATTTGAATTTAAAAGAAAAGTCCCTCGTTTATGAGGGAAATGATCTGGGACGGAAGGATTCGAACCTCCGAATAACGGGACCAAAACCCGTTGCCTTACCGCTTGGCCACGCCCCATTTTTATTTTGTCTAAGAAAAATTAAGCTAAATATTGGTTATTCGTCAATAACCAACCAAAATACATATAGGGACATGTTGTCCCTAGGATTCAACAATAGAATAAAAATAGAATAAATAAAGATTCATTGATCATTACATAGAATTCAATTAAAATATCAATATTAAGATATTGTATGGAAAGTACAATTCCTTGTATTCTAATTTAACTTGATTGTAGAATGTAAGGAAGTATTTTTGATTGTGTAGAAGACAAAGAAAAAGAATAATTTTATATGCCTTTTTTGTTTTTCTCTCATAAAAACAACTCAATCAAATATGATTATCTTTTCAATTTCATTTTAAAGAACAAAATGTTTGTTATGTTTAATATCTTTAGTTTAATCTGTATCTGTCTTAATTCTAACCTTTATTTGAGTAGTTTTTTCTTCGCCAAATTGCCCGAGGCTTATGCCTTTTTCAATCCAATCGTAGACGTTATGCCAGTTATACCTGTACTCTTTTTTCTCTTAGCCTTTGTTTGGCAAGCTGCCGTAAGTTTTCGATAAAAAAAGATGTGATTAAAAATCAATAAATAAATAAAATCGGATAAGTCTGACATTAGGAACCCTCAATTAAAAAAGTAAAATTATGATATTTTATATTGAATTTAATTTGAATAAGGGACACGATGATTTTTGATCAGCTTATTTCTTCCTTTGTTATGACCTTCCCTTTCTAAGATCCCATACAATATCTAATTATAGATATGATAAGTATCATAAGAGATTTTTGGTAACGAAAAATACGAATCTTATTACATTAGCAAAGGAATTCGTGAAAACAAATTTCAAAAAATTACTTTTTTTTAATCTTTAGAGTGCCAATTATGTAATAATGTTAATAATGTATAGTGTACGTCGTAAAATAGGTGATCTATTTCCTTTTTTTTTTTTTAAATGATCTTATTTATCTTGGAGATTGTGTAATGCTTACTCTTAAACTCTTCGTTTACACAGTAGTAATATTCTTTGTTTCTCTCTTCATCTTCGGATTCTTATCTAATGATCCAGGGCGTAATCCCGGTCGCGAGGAATAAAAAAATAGATGAGATTTGTTTTTAGTTTTTCATAGGTAAATCTATCTATAAATAGAATACATACTAGATAAAGATAAAAATTTCATAAAAATAAAAGAAAATAATATAAATTTTTTCAAAATTATAAAAATTAAAGTGATCAGGTGGGTCGGAGAAAGGGGGATTCGAACCCCCGGTACAAAAAATTCGTACAACGGATTAGCAATCCGACGCTTTAGTCCACTCAGCCACCTCTCCCCATTCAAAATTTAAAATTTATCATGTGACACGTGAAGCCAAGATTGAGAAATTTTTTTTTTCCTTAATTTATTTATTATTAATTAAAATTTATTATAAATTTATAAATTATAATTATATTATTTATATAAATATACTATATATACTGAATATACTCTATATATACTGAATATACTGAAATACCGAGAAAATAAATAAAAAGACGAAAAAATACTATACCTATACTATAAAAGATAAAGATACTATTAAAATAATATTAACTATAAGAATAGCATTCTTATATACTATTACCAAATAGTTCTAGACAAATGGCCCATTCATATCCAATAATAAATATGTAGCGGGTATAGTTTAGTGGTAAAAGTGTGATTCGTTCTATTAATAGTTAAGGGGTCTATCCATTTTTTATTTTTCATATTCAGATCAAAAACTTTATTTCTTAAAAAGATTTAACCCTTTACCCCTCAATAGAATATTTGAGAAAAGAATATACATTCTCACGATTTCTATACAAAATTCTAATTAAATCAGAATTGGAATAAAAAAATTGGATTATGGAATCGAGAAGCATAATTTTTTTTGATTGGATCAATTCTTCCAATTGAATGAGTATGAATAAAGGGTCTATGGATAATAGTCGAAAACTTTCAATCGTAACTAAATCTTTAATTTTTTTTGCTGAACTGGAAAAGGTAGATTGAAGAAAAATAGCTATAAAACGATGGTTTTGGTTTACTAGAACTCTCTATTGTTTCAGCTCGGTAGAAACAAATTTTCCTGAGGATCCTCACGAGTAGAAATAGGGAACGAAGTAACTATACTCTAAAGATCTTATAGAGGGATCATCTAGAAAGCGAGGAGCTTTAGATGCATTCGGAAAAAAGCTGACATAGATGTTATGGATGTCCTTTTTTATATGGTGGGAATACATTGATCTTCCATAAAGGAGCCGAATGAAACAAAACTTTCATGTTCGGTTTTGAATTAGAGATGTTAAAAATTATCAACCAACGTCGACTATAACCCCTAGCCTTCCAAGCTAACGATGCGGGTTCGATTCC